AGGACCTATCACAATAATATTTTTTTTATTGGGGCGATAGCTCTGAAAAGAAAGATTGCCTATCTTTTCTTTCATCTCGGGAGAAATACGATCGGGCGGGGCTAATTCAAATCCCTCAGGTAAAATAAGAACAGCCCCCACATTCAAACCCCCCTTTTTGCCGTTAGCAAGAACCTGTTTTAGTTGCATATCATAAGGAATTCGAACAACGGCTTCAAATACAGTATCAGGAAGAACCGCTTGTGGAACCTCAATATCCACGGGCTTATTAGCTAAATGACAATTGGCGCATACAATACGCCCAGTTGCTTCTCGTGGATTTTCATAACCTTGCTGTGCAAAAATGGGATACGCATTTGAAATGGATGACCGAGTTATTATATATATCATGACCGATATGGAAATGGATCGAGTAATCTGTTCTTTTATCCAAGAAAAAGTATTTCTAGTTTGCATGGTCCAATCAATCGTTGATCCCGAAAATTTCTACAATAAATTGGGTAGGTTGCTAGTATAGTTCCCTATCCACGATTCTGCTATTTACCTTACTGAACTGAATTTACTGAAATAATATTACCGGAATGTGGGATAAACTCCCCGCCTTGGGTGGGTAGAAATAGAAGGAGTAAGTACGATTTTGAATGCTTTGATTATGTACGAAGTAAGAAACATTATAATTCTAAATTCTAATTGGATTAATATCCGTATATCGTTTTTCTTTTCAATCATTCATTGAATGATAAATCACTACAAGCGATGGGGATACACGATTTAAATAACGGAAAATGCCATATTTTAAAATTGTATCTAGAATGACTGGAAAAGTGGAAACAAGACCAGATATAATTTGATCGTTATGCGCAAATCCAAAATCTTTGTAGATAGAGCCAATCATTAGTTCCCAACCGTGGGGTGAATGAAATCCGATACATAAATCGGTTAATAAAAGAATAGAAAAAGCTTTTATTGTGTCGCTTAAGTTATATAGGAATTCCCGAACCCAAGAGTTAAGAAGAATAAGTTCTTTATTTCCCAGAATAGAATACCCACTTAGAATAAGGAAACATATTATATTTGTCGAGAAGTGCAAAATCATATGGATACAATCCTCATTGTGCATCTTGATCAATTGAATCATTTCATTGTGGATTCCTATACGAAGCTTTTGTAGATATGTTTCCGGGTATTCCTTTATCATTTCGTCCAACAAAAGGAGCTCCTCTAATTCGATGAATTTTTCTAGAAGACCCCTTTCTTGAATATCATTCAAAAAAGTTTCAGATTTATTAATATTCCACCAATTAGTAACCCAAGATTCCAGACTTTTTTGAAATGATAGAGAGATCCACCAGGGTAAAAATACTATAGATACAAGATATAGAAAGGGAATAAATGCTCTCTTTTTTTCCATTTTTTTTCATCTATAGTTAACGAACCCGTCGCGCTCGTCGACTCTATGCGACCTAGTATTTCTATGAAACATGAGTTCTATTATTCTATTACAAAGTATCGAATCCATGAGTCTATTTTCTGTTTTTTTTGTTAATTAGTCCTTGAATCTTGAAAAAACACAAAATTTAGAATAAAGAATCCACTCTGAATTCGAATGAATAAACAAAAAAATCGTGTTTCCAGATATTGCAATTGGTCCATCCAATTCGAAGCAATTCCTTCCTTTTAATGAATACGTGGGACATCCACTTCAATTAATGAATATTATTTTGATTTCAAGACGAGAGAACTTACTTGACTACCAAAATATCAATAATATCAATCAATCAAATCTTTGGAAAAATTTCACAAGTTACCCATAGCACAAAATAACGAATTGAGGGTCTGAATGTGATGATCAAAAATGGGTAGCAAAACAAAACAAAATTCGAATAATAAAATTCTCGTTATAATTATAAGAAAGCCAATTGTTTGATCATTAAAGAGAACAAAAGAAAGAATAAAAATAAAACGAAAGATTGCTAAATAATATAAGAAAAATACAGGATTTTTTTGTATTGTATCTAACCTATCAATTCTAACTACTGGGCCTAAAGAAAGTTATTTATTTCGATTTGATATATGGAATGAGTCCATTATTATTTCTATTTTTTACTTTTTTTTTTTTTATTACTGTTACTGAATTGAATTGAGAATTGAGTTGAGTCGATTTCCATACGAATAAAAAACCCCTTTTTGCAGACAAATTTGTAAACAAAAAAAAATTCTCCTTTTGGTTTTTATGTATACCCGTATACGTCTGTTTTGACCCGAATGGGTGTTCTGATTTAATTTCCATTATTTACCTTACTTAGGGTACGCCATATAAAAAAGGATTGTAGATTTTTTATTTTATTCCGAGCTGAGAAAGAAAGCATTCATTTCAAAATACTTCATTCAATTGGTACACGCAGGAAATAGGCCAATTCAGCAGCTTTTTGTTCAATTTCTCGTGGAGTAAAATTCTCATCAGTACGGGTCAAGGGAATGGCCCCCTGACCTCTGATTTCCAGATAAAGGACACGACGAGTATAAATACCCTCTTTAAGTTCTATTCTAATGGACTGAATATCTTTTATAAGAAATCGGAGGAAGATGCGACGATTTTTTCCAGGAAATCCCCAACGAAAAATACATACTATTCCTTCTTTTCTATCGAATCGATCATAACCACTACCTACATTCCAAGAAATTGTACACCACAAATAGGAGCTAATAAAGAGGCCTGCGACCCCATAGAAAGACATCACGATCCCTTGTGGAAAAAAAATAACTTGCTGGGGGGGGAATAAAGATATCAAATTCCTACCAAGATAGCTGGAAATTCCAACTAATAAGAATCCTAATGAACCTAAAAAAAGGATAAATGCCCAGCAGAAATTACTTATTTTTCTAGATCCCGTTATAAGCTCTATCCATATACGTTCTGATCGCCAATTCATAGTAGATCGGGTTGCATTTTATTTGAATTGAAAGAATATCCCAAATGAATTTGACTTTCCTTATTCTTTTTATTTCCGATGTAACTCTCATCAACTAGTACCATTCTGATGTGAATCTTTACTTTTAACTAGTTAGATCAAAAATAATAAATCTACCCCTAATGTCATGTTTCCGCATGCACATGCATAAGGGCTCCTTCGTTTATGTTCGGAATAAATCACGCGGTAGACCATTCTGCTAAATAGATATCTGTTTTATGATTCAAGTCTAAGTCTTGAAAAATTAGATTTGGCCCACAGGATCTAAACAATCTTGTTTTTTTGAACATGAAGGAATAAAGAAGCCATTGCAATTGCCGGAAATACTAGGCCTACTAGGGGCACAAAAATAGAGGGAAAGTTGATAGTTGTCATAGAATGGGTACCTCGATTTACTATATTGTACCTGTTTGTTATATTTTTTTTGTTATTATGTTATTATATTAATAAATTAATTCGAATTCGAATTCTATATCTATAGAAGTAGAAGTAAGTAGAGTATATATAATAAGTGCAAGGAATGTAGAACTAAAAAAATAACCTTTCCACATATAATATATGATAATCGACTTTATTATTCTTCATTTTTTCTTATTTCTTTTGCTTCTACTAATTCAATAAAAAAAAAAGAGGGATTTTTAATAAGGAAAAAGGGGATTCCCGGAAAATCCCGAAAGAGGAAAAAAGTGATTTATGAATTATATACATATGTCAAAATGGAAAAAGGGAACATGAAATTTTTTTTATTTGACAAATCTCGCAGAAGGAAAAAAAAGGTAAGAAGTCCTTCTTTTTTTTCCTTCTTATTGATAGGGGTTTCCTGATTAGTAATCGGAAATATAATGAATATATATTCTATATTCATTATATTTTTTTATTTTTTATATTCTACAAATAGGGCGTCGCCAGCTAAAAACTTCCATCCTTCTAGTTTTTACTTTGATTCCGATAAACCAAATACTTTGATTGAATTGACACAAATAATTGACCCTAATGCTTGGCTTGGGTTTTATTCAAAGGAAAAAAACCGTGCAGCTCAAGTAACTCACTTAGAGCGCTCTTTAAAAGATTACGTGGTAAGACTGGATCGAATAAACCCTTTTCGAATAAATTTTCGGTTGTTTGTGCACCTTCGGGTACTTCCTCCTTCAAAACTTCCTCAATTACTCTTTTACCCGCAAACGCAATTTCGGCGTCCGGTTCGGCAATAATAATATCCCCCAACATACCAAAACTGGCTGTCACACCACCACTAGTGGGCGATGCAAGAATTGATATATATAATAATTTTTTTTCGACCGGTTTATAGTGATAGTCGTACAAGGCAGAAGATATTTTAGCCATTTGCATTAAGCTCACGATGCCTTCTTGCATCCGTGCCCCTCCAGAAGCACATACTATAATAAGGGGTAGTGAATTTTTGGTAGCATATTCAATCAACCGGGTGATTTTTTCACCTACTGCGGCTCCCATAGAACCCCCTATAAACCCAAAATCCATAACACCAATTGCTAAAGGAATACCGTTTAGTTCACCTATACCTGTTTGAATAGCTTCAGGTAACCCGGTCTCGTCTTGGTAAGAATCATAATAATCTATATATTTTATATCCTCTTCTTCTTCTTCATCATCTTTGGGCCAAAAATCATCAAATTCTGCGGACTCTTCTTCATCAAATTCGAATTCAAAATCATCAAATTCTTCGGACTCTTCTTCATCAAATTCGAATTCAAAATCATTAGATTCCTTGGACTCTTCTTCCTTGGACTCTTCTTCCTTGGACTCTTCTTCCTTGGACTCTTCTTCCTTGGACTCTTCTTCCTTGGACTCTTCTTCCTTTTTCGAACCATCTCTCCGCTCGAATTCAGATTCGGATCCAAAATCACTATCTTTTTTATTAAGATCCTCTCTCAACTCGTCCCAATCGAATTCAAATTCGGATTCAGAATCACTATCTTTTTCATTAAGAGCCTTTCTCAACGCGTCCCAATAGAATTCAAATTCGGATTCAAAATCACTAGATTCTGCGGACTCTTCTTCCTTTTTCGAACCATCTCTCCGCTCGAATTCAGATTCGGATTCAAAATCATTAGATTCTGCGGACTCTTCTTCCTTGGACTCTTCTTCCTTTTTCGAACCTTCCTTATCTTTTTCCGAAATTTCTTCTAACCCGGTCTCTTTGGGGGATAAATCCATATGGCCCCGATAATATCTCCCTTCCAATCCAGAAGAATCACTAGAAGCCGCGGACTCTTCTTCCCTTTTCGAGCCTTCCTTTTCTTTTTCGGAAATATCTTTCTTGACAGGATACGTAACATCCTCCGAATCCGTAAAAATATAAGCAAGAGGGTCTTCCTCCTCTTTATATACGTTAATACCATCCATTGGGCGTGCTGAATGTCCAGAAGAATCTTTATCAGGATCATGACCAGGTGGATTTTGACAGTCTCCATCCCCCTCTTCATTTTCATTACCACCCCTTCGACCCAATAAATCTCCAGAAGAATCCTTATCCGGATCCAGAGCAGTTCGGGGTCGACAATCCTCATCCCAATCAATATGATCTTTTGAATCCTTCGGAAAATAAATCTGATCTTTGGAAGAATCTCCAGAAAAATCTCTATCAGGATCAAGGTCAGTTGGATTTTGAAAATCCTCATCCGGATCCATATGATCTCTAGAATCCGGATCAATATGATCTCTAGAATCCTTCGCAAAAGAAATATGACGAATAAGATCTTTTGAGTCTCTTCGGCCCAATAAATCTCCAGAAGAATCTTTATCAGGATCAAGATCAGTTGGATTTTGAAAATCCTCATCCGGATCCATATGATCTCTAAAATCACCCGCAAAATCAATATGATCTTTTGAATCCTTCGGAAAATAAATCTGATCTCTGGAAAAATCTGCAGAAGAGTCTCTATCAGGGTCAAGATCAGTTGGATTTTGAAAATCCTCATCCGGATCCATATGATCTCTAGAATCCCTCGCAAAATCAATATGATCTTTTGAATCCATTGAAAAATCAATCTGATCTCTGGAAAAATATTTTTTATGATTTTCAGCAATACCTTTTTTATGATTTTCAGCAATACCCTCAAAGGATTTGTGCATACCAAGTTTATAACGGCAAAAAGTTTTCGAAAGCTTGGAAAGAATCCTAAGCCTCTCCCTTCCGCCAATTTCGTCAAGACTAAAGAAAAGATCAAACTCATTTTTGTAAGATTCCTCCAAAAATTTGTAAATCCCAGAAACACTTTTTGGGATTTTCCTAAAAAAAACAAGGTCAAGATACTCATAACTAATTTGTTTTTCACAAGAATCACATAAAAGCGAAAATGCAATCCCCAGGCTGCCAGCTTCTTGACAAAATTTGCGGCAATCCATCTCGTGTTTGGGAAAAGATTCAAAAAATTCGGACAGATCAATCCCAAATTTGGAACAAAATTGTTCCAATATGGGAAGATCCACCCGATTTTCGAAAAAAAGCTTATAAAATAAGGGAGAAATACTACAAAAATTTTCGCAGGACTTACGAAAATAGTAAATCTCAATCGCATTATTGCCCAAAAGTTTCTCATTAAATTCTGTCTCAAAAGCTTCGGAACACAATTCCTCGTCTTTGAAATCTGGTTCATAAGGTACTGTCTCAAAAGCTTCGGAACACAATTCATCGTCTTTGAAATCTGGTTCATAAGGTACTGTCTCAAAAGCTTCGGAACACAATTCATCGTCTTTGAAATCTGGTTCATAATCTTCTGTCTCAAAAGCTTCGGAACACAATTCATCGTCTTTGAAATATGGTTCATAATCTTTGGAAAAAAAATTCCGAAAAGCATCTTCATCTGATTTATAATATTTAGAGAGTATCCAACAAATTTCGAAATGGAAAAGCCCACCTTTTTTGGTGCATTCCTCGAAAAAACCAGAATCCCTTGTATCATATTTCGCACACCCGAAAAAAATTTGGAAAGGGCTAATCTCCCCTTCGTGGAGTTCCTCGAAACAATCAGGTCTATCAATCCCGCATTTGAAACAATACTTATCATTTTCGAGATCCTCCTCCTTCTCGGTATTATTTAGTATTTCGGTGCATATAGAATTATTAGCATAATAACCTACAAATTCTTTTAAGAATTCTTTGTAGTTAATTTTTTCATAAAAAACTTCTTTATCAAATTCAATTGGATCCCTCGAAACCATGTCTTCATCCATGGGAATCCAAGTGCCTTTATCAATCAGAAGCGCTAGCCTATCCCGACTACTCATTCTTATATGAATTCCACATTTGTTGCAGATTCTCGCTGCATTAATGCAGTCTTTGTAGTGCATAGTATAACAATTATCGCAGAGAACCCACAAATGCGAAAATTTTCGCGCGGGGTCCGTTTCCGTTATATTCTCTGTTCCATCAGTTTGCTCATTTACGTCCCGTTCCAGATCCCGCTTCTCCATATTATTTACCTCCTCTCCAGGGTTTTTAGTTAATATAATATTATCAATTCCCCTATTTTCGGGGATCCATCCA